ACTCTTTACTGATGATTGGTTTTCTTCGGACTTCTATCAAATATATATTGTTAAGTGCCTTATCGTGTTAAGCAACAATAAAATGAGGAAAAACCTAAATCAAATTGAAATCAAGCTCCTCAAGGATCAAAACCCTCGGTAACCGGCGCTACGACCCCGCAAGGCACTACTGTAGCACTCATTGGCCCTAGATTTATGTCTCAACTATAAGAGCTTTCATTCTGTTTGTGTTATATACGATATTAGATGTTGCTGGTTCGGCGAAGTCGATTTCCAAAACAAGATTCGAAATTAGAAACGGATTCTTGACTTTTCTTTTTTCTTTTCGACCTAAGACGGAACACTAACATAATATCTGTTCAAACAAAAAGTATGGGCAAACTCGAAAACGAAAGGGTCCCGCAAGCAAGTAGCCTTTTCGGGTAGCAAAGCTAGCCCTTCGTATCATTGGGGGTGAACCCGGCTACACAACAACTGTAACTCTAACAGAGGATCTAGTTCCACACCAATCCGCTTACATATTTAATTTTACTTTGGAGAATCAAAAACAAGAATTTGGGGTCTTCATTATACCGGCGAATAGCGGAATGCCGGCGAATCGAAAAACCCCTATCATTGTCGGCGAACCGAGAAAAGAGTCGGCGAATCGTTAACTGCTATGTCGGCGAATCACAAAAAGAAACAAACTAGCTAACAATCATTCTTGGCCTAGCCAGGCCCATCTTGTCCTCTTCTAAACTAATCAAAACATCTTCAGGAGGGGTCTCTAACTCATGCAAGCCCAGATTCCAGCCATGACCCAAATAGGCAAGCCTATCAGCTGCACAATTACATTCTCTGTATACATGATTAAGGCTGCAATCCCAATTCCCATTTAACAGACTCCTGTACTCAGAAAGTAAACCATGGAGAGGGTGAGTATCCTCCCAATGACCTCGGATCAGATTTACCACTAGGGAAGAGTCTGATTCCACAATCAGTCTAGGAATATTGAGTTTCCAAGCAATCTTAAGACCAAAATATAAGTCCAGAATTTCACCTTGCAACCATCTCCAAGTCTCCATCTCAGACCAGCCTTAAGCACCTCTGAGCCATACAGAATTCCTTTCCAGGTACTGGATACAAGGAGAATCCGCTCTTTCCTATAAAGACTTCAAAATGAATACCATTGTTCTTTTGTTCTTTCTTCGTTTATCGGCGAAACGAGAAAACTGCTTTGGCAGAGAATATGCCTTTCCCTATGGTCGAGCAAGTAAACTCCCTCTCCCTATGGTCGAGCTAGTTTAACCTTCCTCCAAGACTTGAATCAGGAATATCTTTTCTGTACTATGCCCTGCGCCTGGTCTTTCTTCTTTATTGCCTTGGCCTTTCACCGGATCGATCCCTTCCACCATTCCTCCAACAGATGCGGATGAATTAGCTGCCGTTATTCTTTCAACATTTGCAGAGCTAACCCCTGAAGTGACTTCAGTCCCGTGTTAGAGCTAACTGCTGCTTCTTCTATAGCAAGTGCCGAGCAGGAATCACTGCTTATTCGACCGGCAATGCCGTATGCCCCTCATGCTTTGCCTTGCCAGCTTTGCTTTGCCCAAGCCCTTTGACCCCCTGCACCTATAACATAACTATATGCTTCTTTCGAGGAATTCTTATCGCTTAGCGCTTGTGCTAAGGCATCCAATCCATCGATAGTCTCTGCTAACACGATCATCATTGGATTCTGTCTATTTATCAATTGGTTAATCAAGCCATGAGAAGGTTGCTGCAAATAAGATAGCGAGCTACAAGGTTTTGGCGATTTCCTATCTATTATGAAGTAGGGACCTCTCAAGAGAAGTGGGGGAACGGATTCTTTCAGAGAATCGCTTGTGTACCCTAATAGGTTCTTCCTTCTTTATCCAATCTCTCTTAGAGCAGGAAGCATCTATAGGGTTGAGCCCCTTCCCCTTTCATTCCTTACATTGGAAAAGCAAATGAGTCAATCACAAGATCGAGCTCGGAAACACCAGCTTTTTGTCCTTCAGTCTCATTCCTGTTCAACTCAGTAAGCTTGAACGAAAGAGGAAGCAGCGATAGCAACTATAGCAACCCGCCCTGGGGGAGAGAAACCAGCAACTAGATTGACTGGCACGTTCCCCCGGAATGTCTTATTTTCGCCCATTTAGTCTTCCCTATTGAAAAAGGTATGGTAGTGATCTCACTCCACGCATTGCACACTCTTTTCGTCCAACTAGAAATCTCGTAAGAGAAGCAAAAGAATGTTACGTCTGGTCAACAACAAATCTTCTTGAAGAAAGGTTTTCTCATTAAGAAGCACACCGGGCTGCTTAGTCGGAATAGGCAAGCGGTGTGCTTTAAGAGTAATAATTCACCCAGTTTGACTTATGAATTTCCCGGATAACCTTCTTTTCTCTTATTTCATGAGTCTCATTGCTAATCCTAACTTCCTTGCGACTTTCCAAGTAGCGCGATTAGGCAATTTTGGGTATTCAAACTACCAAGA